ACATGTTCCTTCTATTTCTCCAAGTAAAGCCCTTCGCATCGCGATACCTATCGTATCTGCTTGGCCTTTCATAAGCGGGGCCAAAATGAAACGGCCATAATAAAGACGCTTACTGTCTGTTCTTGATTCAACACACTTCCACTGTAGTGTCCGAGTGGATACTGCTACTTCCTCTCGAACCATAATAATATTATTCTTTTTTCAGATCATTGAATCATTTATTTCTCTTGAAATCCGTTCAATTCTTATTTCTACACACGTCTTTTTTTAGGAGGTCTACATCCATTATGTGGCATAGGGGTTACGTCACGTACGAAACTTAATAGTATACCACTTCTACGAATAGCTCGTAATGCTGCATCTCTTCCGAGACCAGGACCCTTTATCATGACTTCTGCTCGTTGCATACCCTGATCCACTACTGTACGAATAGCATTTCCTGCTGCGGTTTGAGCAGCAAATGGTGTCCCTCTTCTTGTGCCTCTGAATCCACAAGTACCAGCGGAGGACCAAGAAACCACCTGACCTAGTACATCTGTAACAGTCACAATGGTATTGTTGAAACTCGCTTGAACATGAATAACTCCTTTTGGTATTCTACGCCCACTCTTACGTGAACCAATACGCCCATTCCTACGTGAACCAATTCTTGGTATAGGTTTTGTCATATTTTATCATCTCATAAATATGAGTCAGAGATATACGGATATATCCATTTCATATCAAAACAGATCCTTTATTTGTCCATCGGGTCCTTTAGAAAATCCCTTTTTCTTTTTAGAAAGATTACCCTTGTCTCTGTTTATGTCTCGGATTGAAACAAATTACTATAATTCGTCCCCGCCTACGGATCAGTCGACATTTTTCACAAATTTTACGAACAGAGGCCCTTATTTTCATATTTGTTATTCCTTACCTTAATTCCGAATCTACTCCTTGGAAGAAAATAAGTCTCTTGAAATTTTGAACCTCGAATTGTATTCCCACGAAAGGAATGTTTAAAAAGCCACCTACACCTAATCGTTTGAATCTTTGTTGCGAAGTCTATAAATTATACGTCCCCTGGTTGAATCATAACGACTTACTTCGATTTTTACTCTATCTCCTGGTAGTATCCGTATAAAACTTCGTCGGATCCTCCCCGAAACATAACCTAGAATCAGATCTTCATTATCTAAACGAACCCGGAACATACCATTGGGAAGTGATTCAGTAATTAAACCTTCATGAATCAATTTTTGTTCTTTCATTCCAGGTAACCCCCTTGAAGTATCAACTAATGGAGGAGGAGTGATATTAAACAACCCGTCTTTCCTCTCCTTTTTCACAAATAGGAAGTTACGGATCAACTTCGGATACCAGAAGGATCACCATATATAACACAAAACTTCTCCTCCAATTCCTTCTAGTCGAGCTTCTCGATCTGTCATTATACCTCTAGAAGTAGAAAGAATTACAATCCCCATTCCACCTAAAATCCTAGGAATTCGTTGATAGTTGGAATAGATTCGTAGACCGGGTCGGCTGATACGCTTTAAAATATTTCTATATGTTCCTTTCCTATTTCTTCTATGTCGCAGGGTTGAAACCAAGAAATATTTGTTGTTTTCCCGATGTTTCCTAACGTTTTCAATAAAACCTTCTCGTAGAAGTATTTTAACAACGCTTTCGGTCATATTAGTAGATGCTATTCGAACCGTTCCTTTTTTATCCATGTCGGCATTTCTTATAGAAGTTAATATATCGGCAATAGTGTCCCTACCCATGACGAACTATAATTATTGGTGCCTCCTAATTTTGATATAATCAACATGTTCCGTTTTTTTTTATGTGAATTTTTGATTCTTTATTTATGAATTATTAAAAGTATATGCGTGAAACACAATCTACTAATTGATCCATTTCAGATACCCTACTATATCATGGTCTCATCTACTAGTATTTATAATACCTCAGGAGCTAATGAGACTATTTTAGTGAAATTCAACTGTCTCAATTCTCGAGCGATCGCTCCAAAAACCCGAGTTCCTTTTGGATTTCCTTCTTGATCAATGACAACTGCTGCATTGTCATCATATCGTATTATCATACCGTTGTCACGTCTGAGTTCTTTACATGTACGTACAATTACAGCTCTGATCACTTCTGATCTTTCGAGAGGCATATTGGGCACTGCTTCTTTTATTACAGCAACAATAACGTCACCAATATGAGCATATCGGTGATTACTAGCTCCTATGATTCGAATACACATCAATTCTCGAGCCCCGCTGTTGTCTGCTACATTCAAATGGGTCTGAGGTTGAATCATATCATTTTTTTTTTGAATCTGTTCTTTCAATGCAAAGGTCGAAGGAAAAAAGAAAGAAATATTGTCTGTCCAGAAATAAAGAAATCCTCGATTGTTTTTTTCATCATAAATACCCCTTTGGTTCCACATCCCTATCCTGAAATAATGAATTGCGTTCGTATAGGCATTTTGCACGCAGCTATTTTAATAGCTGCTCTGGCTACAGTTTCCGATACTCCGCCCATTTCATAAAGTATTCGACCCGGCTTAACAACAGATACCCAATATTCGGGAGATCCCTTCCCCGAACCCATACGGGTTTCCGTAGGTCTTACTGTAACGGGTTTGTCGGGAAATATACGGACCCATATTTTTCCACCACGGCGCGCATATCGTGTCATTGCTCGTCGCCCTGCTTCTATTTGTCTAGATGTGATCCAAGCGGGTTCAAGTGCCTGAAGAGCATATCTACCGAAACAAATATGATTGCCTCGATAAGATATTCCCTTCATTCTTCCTCTATGTTGTTTACGGAATCTGGTTCTTTTGGGGTTATAGTTGATGGTTGTTTCTCAACCTCATCTCTACTACAGAACCGGACATGAGAGTTTCTTCTCATCCAGCTCCTCGCGAATGAAACGATTCAATAATATTACAGATACACATGTATTTATTGAATAATACACTAAATCATGGGATTTATTGATATTGAATCTGTCACGTAGGAATCTGTATATCTTGTATATATAGCTAGACGTATATTTCTATATATAGAAGATAATGCCTTTGCTTTATTTTTATAACGAATCCTTGACCTTTACCGAATCGGCCAAAATTTTGCAATTCAATAAGGGTTTCGCGGGCGAATATTTACTCTTTCAATATTTGTTTCATTCGTAGGGTCAACCCATGGCCTCTCAGAATAAATCAATTGGTTCCTGGTTGGTTCCGCCATCCCACCCAATGAATCATTAGGATTCGTTTTCAATAGAATCTTCTGCAGTCACAGGTTCCGTCGTTCCCATAGCTTCTCCATTAATGGCTAGGCCTGAACTCTGCAATGGAGCTCCTCAATTCAAGTTCGTTCCCAAGTCAATCTCCTCAGTCTCTATTGACTCGAGGCTCTTTATTATTGGTATTTTTCCTATGAACCGTATTCATCTAATTATGGACGAATCAGTATTGATGCTTTATCACACTGCCTTTTATGAGATGATTCATAATAGACCATACATATTGGAATCATATACCATTGATATTCTCCTTCTCTCTTTCTCTCGCCCTTCCATTTACCCACATCCCTCTATTTTCGCTTCACAATCCATAATCAGATTGATTTTTCCTTTATGGAAAAAAGATTTCAGTTGCTACAACTATATGATTGACACATCATATAGTGACTGGTTCCTTGGATCTCGATAATACGAAGCAATGAGCTGGTTCTAAGTTCTATAGTTATTAGTTAGGGGCCAGTCCTTTTTTTTTGAATCCCAACTCTAAAGAAAAACCAACGAGTCACACACTAAGCATAGCAATTCTACCAAATGATCAATCCAATTTTTATTCAACCCTATAGAATTAGAATTAGAATTGCTCATTTTTCATTGAAGGGAAAAAGAATAGTTTGTCGTTTTTTGTTCTATCGCTGGATAGAATGGCAAGGAAAGGCCCATTATTGCTCGTCTACAAATATCCAAATTTTGATGCCTAATACCCCATAGATAGTTCGAACTGTATAGGAACAATGATCAATTTTAGCTCGAATGGTTTGTAGGGGAACCCTACCTTCTCTGATCCATTCGACACGTGCAATTTCTTTTCCGTCGATACGTCCTGCAATTTGCACTTGAATTCCTTTTGTATCCGCTTGTTCAGTTAATTCAATAGCTTTTTTCATTGCCTTTCGAAAGGAAACTCTATTCTTTAATTGTAGAGCTATATATTCTGCAAGAATATTAGGTTGTCCATAAGGTTTTGCAACTCTTGTGATAGCAATGTTAAGTCTCCGGTTCACAGAATTAAATCCTTTTTGTACATTGATCTGTAATTCTTCGATTCCTCGTGTTCGACCCTCTATTAACAAATTTGGAAATCCAATATAGATTATGACCTGGATCAGATCGATTTTTTTTTGAATCTCTATATGTGCAATTCCTTCGAAACCCGAGGATATTCTACTATTTTTTTGTACATAATTCTTGATACAATCTCGTATTTTTTCATCTTCCTGGAGACCTATGGAATAATTTTTTGGTTGCGCGAACCAAAGGGATCTATGCTTTTGGTTTTCCCCACCAAGTCGGAAACCAAGGGGATTTATTTTTTTGCCCATATTTTTCTTCTCTCTCTTTCTCTTTTTTTTCTCTCTCTCTCTCTTTCTCCAAATATCTCTCTATTATAGGATCTTTCCATTGATCCTTTGTTTCTAAATATATATCCTGATCCGTTTTCTTTTTAGAGCTATCCCTCACTACAATAATTATATGACAGGTGGGTCTTTTTATCGGATAACTACGTCCTCGAGCCCGAGGTTTTAACCTTTTCACGATAGTACCCCCATTGACTTCGGCTTTACTAATGACTGAATCAGCTTCGTTGAAACTTTTATTGTGACTAGCATTTGCTGCTGCAGAATAAACCAATTTAAAAATGGGATAAGATGCTCGATAAGGCATGAGTTCCAGTAGCATAAGTGTTTCCTCATAGGAAC